AATGATGAGCCTGAGTAAAGGACTATCGTGATAGGATAAAACATGTAGCTAAACCTACCTTCATTACATCCAACAGAATTAAACTATCTCTTGCAAGCATCAAAAGCCACCGTGCACCATACACCAAGATGTAACAATAAATATCACCATAGAAAAGTAAGCTAAAATTAAGCTAATGGGTTCATACCCCATAAATAGAGTTAACCTCTCTTCTCTAATGCCTAGAAACTCAACCAAAATCCTTTTACTAACTACTCTAGTAGGAGGGGTATTAGTATCCGTATCCTCCAACTCATGATTGGGGGCTTGAATAGGCCTGGAAATTAATCTAATATCATTCATCCCTCTGATATCAAACGTCAAAAACATATATAATACAGAAGCCTCACTAAAATACTTTATTGTACAAGTGTTAGCCTCAGCAACATTGCTCTTCATAGTGGTAATAAAAACACTAACAGAAGATTTATTTACATTCGAAAGAAGAAGATATACACCTATAATCATTTGCACCCCCCTCCTGTTAAAAAGTGGAGCCGCCCCCCTTCACTGATGATTCCCAGGAGTAATAGAGGGATTAAGATGAGAAAATTGTGCACTATTAATAACAGTGCAAAAAGCAGCCCCATTGATATTAATATCATACCTGATTGAAATCAATGTATTCACATTAAGAATTATTATACTATCAACAATTGTAGGTTCAATTGGTGGATTAAACCAAACCTCAATGCGAAAAATTCTAACTTATTCCTCTATTAACCACACAGGATGAATATTAATTGCATTAACTACAAGAGAAAATCTTTGAATAGTATACTTCTTAATCTATTCAACACTGACATTAACAGTAGTATCAGCCATCAAACTATCTGGAACATCCTTTATTAACCAGACTATGTTAACAAACAAAGAAACCACACTAATAAAATTTATAATATTCACATCTTTACTCTCCTTAGGAGGTCTGCCTCCCTTCCTTGGATTCCTACCCAAATGAATTGTAATTCAAGCCATAATCACAAACAATATGGCCCCACTAGCAACAATTGTAGTAGTAACATCACTAATCACTTTATATTATTACCTAAAAATCTCCTACTCAAGATTTATGATTCTGAATACAGAACCAAAATGAAATTTAAAATCTAATAAAAACGAAACAACAAAAAATACAACAGCAGTAATACTATCATCAATCTCCTTAACAGGAATAGTAATATGCACAATCATCAGCAACATCAATTAAATGAAGGCCTTAAGTTAAAAGCAAACTAATAACCTTCAAAGCTATAAATAAAGGGGCTTCCTTTAGGCCTTGGTAAGTATTTAACTCACCCCTACAGAATTGCATTCTATAATCACAAAATGAATACAAGGCTTATAAAATTTATAGTGGAAGAGCAACGTAAATGCTCCTAAATAGATTTACAGCCTATCGCCTACTTATTAATCTCAGCCATCCCACTAATCTTCACCCGATGATTCTTCTCAACAAATCACAAAGATATTGGAACTTTATATTTTGTGTTTGGAGCTTGATCAGGAATAGTTGGAACTTCCCTAAGAATACTTATTCGAACGGAGCTAGGACAACCAGGATCTCTAATTGGAGATGATCAAATCTACAACGTCATCGTCACAGCCCATGCCTTCGTTATAATTTTCTTCATAGTTATGCCAATTATAATTGGAGGGTTTGGAAACTGATTAGTACCTTTAATACTAGGAGCACCAGATATAGCATTCCCACGAATAAACAACATAAGATTTTGATTACTACCTCCATCATTAACCCTACTACTTACTAGTAGCACAGTAGAAAGTGGTGTAGGAACAGGATGAACTGTTTATCCCCCTCTTGCAAGAGGAATTGCCCATGCTGGAGCATCTGTAGACTTAGCCATCTTCTCTCTGCATTTAGCTGGAGTATCATCCATTCTAGGTGCAGTAAACTTCATCACAACAACAATTAACATAAAACCAAAAAGTATAAAACCAGAACGGATCCCACTATTTGTATGATCAATTGCTATTACCGCCCTACTACTCCTATTATCTTTACCAGTGCTAGCAGGAGCTATTACGATATTATTAACAGATCGTAACCTAAATACATCATTTTTCGATCCCGCAGGAGGGGGTGACCCAATTTTATACCAACATTTATTTTGATTCTTTGGACATCCCGAAGTTTATATCCTCATCTTACCAGGATTCGGTATAGTTTCACACATCATTTGTCATGAAAGAGGAAAAAAGGAAGCATTCGGAAACCTAGGAATAATTTTTGCTATACTAGCAATTGGATTACTAGGATTTGTGGTATGGGCCCATCATATATTTACAGTAGGGATAGATGTTGATACTCGAGCATATTTTACATCAGCAACAATAATTATTGCAGTGCCAACAGGAATTAAAATCTTCAGATGGTTGGCAACAATATACGGAACCCGAATAACATATAGAGCAGCTTGCCTATGAGCATTAGGATTTGTATTCCTATTTACAATAGGAGGTCTTACAGGAGTAGTGTTAGCAAACTCATCAATTGATATTGTACTACATGACACTTACTACGTAGTAGCACACTTCCATTATGTATTATCAATGGGTGCTGTGTTTGCAATCATAGGAGGGTTTGTACAATGATTCCCCTTATTTACTGGACTTACAATAAACCCAAAATGATTAAAGGCTCAATTCGCTGTTATATTTGTAGGAGTAAATTTAACATTCTTCCCACAACACTTTTTAGGATTAGCTGGTATACCCCGACGATACTCAGATTACCCAGACGCTTATACTACATGAAACATTATTTCATCAATAGGATCAACTATTTCATTCGTTAGTGTAATAATATTCTTATTCATCATATGAGAGAGAATTACTGCAAACCGGCCAATTTTATTCCCTACACATACAAGAAACTCAGTAGAATGATTACAAAATTTCCCACCAGCAGAACACAGATACTCAGAACTACCATCAATCTCCTTAACTAACTAAACCTACCGCCCTCTAACGTGGCAGATAAGTGCGGTGGATTTAAGCTCCATAAATAAAGTTTCCAAACTTTCATTAGAAATAATGGCAACATGATTAAATCTAACACTACAAGACAGAGCATCTCCCGTCATAGAACAACTAATCTTCTTTCACGACCATGCACTTATAATTATACTAATAATTATTACAGCAGTATTTTACACAATAATCATAATTATCCAAAATAAACAAACCAGACGATTTCTTCTAGAAGGGCAAATAATTGAAACTTTATGAACAATTGCACCTGCAATCATTTTAGTATTTATTGCAATTCCTTCCCTACGATTGTTATACTTAATAGACGAAATCCATAACCCAGTAATAACACTAAAAACTGTTGGACATCAATGATATTGAAGTTATGAATACTCAGACTTTACAAAACTCGAATTCGATTCATACATAGTACAACAAGATGACCAATCAATTAATACATTCCGACTGTTAGATACAGACAACCGAGTGGTATTACCAATAAATTCACCAATCCGAATAATTGTTACAGCAGCAGATGTATTACACGCATGAACAGTACCAAGATTGGGGGTTAAAACTGATGCCACACCAGGACGACTTAACCAAATTAGATTCTCAATCAACCGACCAGGTCTTCTATACGGACAATGCTCAGAAATCTGTGGAGCAAATCATAGATTCATACCTATCGTAATTGAAAGCGTATCAACAAATCAATTTATCAGCTGAGTATCAAAGATAAGAGAATCATCAGATGACTGAAACGCAAGCAATGGTCTCTTAAACCAGTTCATGATATCTTAGCAAATATCTCTGATGACAAAAGGATTAGTTAATTATATAACATCAGAATGTCAAACTGAAATAATCATAAAGATATCCTTTTATACCTCAAATAATACCTATAGAATGAACATTGTTATATTTTACATTTTTAATAACATTCCTAATATTTAACATCATAAATTACTTCTCCCAATCACCAAGCAAACAAACAAGAACAAAAAAGAACATTAACATCCATAAAACAAATTGAAAGTGATAAGAAACTTATTCTCAATTTTTGACCCAACAACAGAAATTAGTAATCTACCTCTAAACTGAACAAGAACATTTATTGGGCTACTCCTAATCCCAACAAGAATTTGATTAATCCCTTCACGAAACAGTATAATAGTAACCTTATTAATAAATAAGCTACACCAAGAAATAAAAACAATTTTAAGCAAGGGAAATGAAAATAAAGGAAATTCATTCATCCTAACATCCTTATTCTTAATAATCTTAATAAACAATTTCCTAGGACTATTTCCATATATCTTTACCAGAACAAGACATTTAACACTTACGCTAACCCTAGCTCTACCAATATGAATGAGATTTATATTATTCGGATGAATTAAAAACACCAACCACATATTCGAACATTTAGTTCCACAAGGCACCCCAACTATATTAATACCATTCATAGTTGTCATCGAAACAATCAGAAACCTAATTCGACCAGGAACACTAGCAGTACGATTGACCGCAAATATAATTGCAGGACATCTATTATTAACCCTACTAGGAAATAATGGACCATCTATAAGACATACACTATTAACTGTATTAATTATTGCACAAATCCTTTTACTAATTTTGGAAGGAGCAGTAGCAGTCATCCAATCATATGTATTTGCAATCCTAAGAACTTTATACTCTAGAGAAGTTAACTAATGTCAATACACGAAAACCACCCATTCCATATAGTAAACAAAAGACCATGACCCCTTACAGGAGCTATTGGAGCAATAGTTACTTTAATAGGATTAATCAAATGATTCCACCAATACGACGATAGACTACTAGGAATCGGAGCAATTATTACCGTACTAACTATAATCCAATGATGACGGGATGTAACCCGAGAAGGAACATATCAAGGTCTACATACAAAAATAGTAACAAAAGGTCTACGATGAGGAATAATCTTATTTATTGTATCAGAAGTTTTATTCTTTGTATCATTCTTCTGGGCATTCTTCCACACAAGACTATCACCAACAATTGAATTAGGATCAACTTGACCACCTACAGGAATTCAACCATTTAATCCCTTACAAGTACCTTTACTAAACACAGCAATCCTACTAGCATCAGGAGTAACTGTAACATGAGCACACCATGGTTTATTAGAAAATAATGCTACCCAAGCAACCCAAGGATTATTCTTCACGGTACTACTAGGATTATATTTCACTGCACTTCAAGCATATGAATATCTTGAAGCTCCATTCACAATTGCAGATTCAGCTTATGGATCAACTTTCTTTGTAGCAACAGGATTCCACGGACTACACGTAATCATCGGTACAACATTCCTAACTACATGCCTACTACGACAAACAACATTACACTTCTCATCAAATCACCACTTCGGATTCGAAGCAGCAGCATGATATTGACACTTTGTAGACGTGGTTTGGTTGTTCCTATATATTTCAATCTACTGATGAGGAAGATAAAATAATTTATCTAATACAAGAAAAGTATACTTGACTTCCAATCAAGAAATTTGTGAAAAACAAGATAAATAATAATAATAGTTACATCAGCAGCAATAGTAACCCTAATACTATCCGCAGCAATTATAGTATTAGCAACCTTAATCTCAAAAAAGATAAACGAAGACCGAGAAAAAAGATCACCATTCGAATGTGGGTTCGATCCTAAAAATTCTGCACGCCTACCGTTCTCATCACGATTCTTCTTAATTGCAGTAATCTTCATAATCTTTGATGTAGAAATCGCACTACTATTACCAATGCCAATTACTATATTAACCTCAAATACAAAATCATGAATGATCATCAGATCAGTATTCCTACTAATCCTCATTATTGGACTATATCATGAATGAAACCAAGGATCTTTAGAATGAAGAAATTAAGAAGGGATTATAGTTAACAATAACATTTGAGTTGCATTCAAAAAGTACTACTTAAGTAGTTAATCTCAAATTAATGACAATAAAGCGAGAAGCAAATATTGCAATCAGTTTCGACCTGATCTTAGATAACCCTTAATTATCCCCGCTTTAATTTAACTGAAACCAAAATAGAGGTATATTATTGTTAATAATAAAATTGAATAAATAATTCCTGTTAAGGAAGTGACAGAAAAAGTGAATGCTGCTAACTTATCACTATAGCGGTTAAAATCCGTTTACACTTCTAAATTTATATAGTTTAGAATAAACATTACATTTTCACTGTAAAGACAAAGAAGCTCTTTTATAAATACTTAAAGGCAATAAATTACCTCATCAACATCTTCAGTGTCGCGCTCTAAAAATAAGCTATTCAAGTAAAAAACAAGAACAAATAGCAAAATAACAATCCACATAACAAAAAATCCTAAAAACACCTTTAAATTATTGTACTGAAATCATTGGTTAACCCTACCTAAATTAAAAAGGACTCAATATATACCTTGCCCACCAAAATGCTCTATCCAACCAGAATCAAAAACCCTTGTTGCCTTATATCCAACTTCTAAAGGACTAAAAGAAACCCCATAAGTAGAAAAAAATGGCATAAACCACATGGAACCAGAAAAAGAGGAAACACTATACAAATACATAGAAAACAACTTGTCACCAAAAACAAAACCAGCAATCTCATAGCCCAACCAACCACCTAAAAATACTACGAATAAAGTAAGAAACCTTAAATAATAAGGTAAACAAATTATAGAAGGAGTAGGGCAAATTAACCACATAAGGGAGCCACCACCAAAAATAGACATAACCAACAAACCCAACATACCAACCATTATATTATAGTTAGTTTCAACTATAGAGCAAGTAGGAACAAAATTAAAATCACCACACAAAACAAAATAAAATAAACGGAAAGAATAACAAACTGTTAAACCCGTAGACACAAACAACAGAAAAAACCCAAACATATTCACATATCTCATAGAAAATATCTCCAAAATAAAATCCTTAGAATAAAACCCGGCTAAAAAAGGCATACCACATAAAGCAAAATTAGAAACCATCAAACTAGAAGAAGTAAAAGGTATATAAATAGATATACCACCTATAAAACGAATGTCCTGGGAATCACCTATAGAATGAATAACACCCCCAGCACACATGAACAACAAAGCCTTAAATAATGCATGAGTCAATAAATGAAAAAAAGCTAAACCAGAAAGACCAATAGAAATAGTTATAATCATAAGGCCTAACTGTCTAAGAGTCGACAAAGCAATAATCTTTTTTAAATCAAACTCAAAATTAGCCCCAAGACCTGCCATAAATATTGTTAACCCAGAAACCAATAATAAGAAAATATTCAACCAACAACCAAAAGAAGGACTAAAACGAATAAGAAGGTATACGCCCGCAGTAACCAAAGTAGAAGAATGGACTAAAGCAGACACAGGGGTAGGAGCCGCCATAGCCGCAGGTAACCAAGAAGAAAAAGGAATTTGAGCACTCCTAGTCATAGCTGCCAAAACAACTAAAAAAGAAATCAACTCTATTTCAAAAGAACTTGATAAAAATTCCAGATAATAAATAAAACTCCAGCTACCAAAGTTAATTATTCAAGCAATAGCCATCAACAAGGCAACATCACCAACACGATTAGACAAAACAGTTAACATTCCAGCACCATAAGACTTCACATTCTGATAATAAATTACTAACAAATAAGAAACTAAACCCAAACCATCTCAACCTAACAAAATACTAATAATATTAGGTCTAACAATTAAAAACATTATAGAAACAACAAACATCAATACCAACATAATAAAACGAACAATATTTAAATCACCACACATATAATCATCTCTATAAAGAATAACCAGAGAAGAAATAATAAAAACAAATCCAACAAACAACAAAGACATCCAATCAAACAGGAAAGTCATAACAACCGAACTACCGTTTAATGTAATAATATCCCAATCAATAAAATAAACTAAATCACTTATAATAAAATATGAACCCAAAACACAACAAATAACCCCCAACATAAAAAGAAAAATAAATCTAACGAAACAAATAGACATAAACATTAATCTAAAATACAACTATATCATCGGCACCACAAACCAATATTTTACTCTTAAACTATTTAGATAACTAAACCCAAAAAACAGAAATATCCACCCTCAAAATAATTAAATTCAATGGAAACCAATGTAAAAACAACAATAAGAACTCACGAACATAACCTAAGGAACAAGAATAAACCCCAGAATAAATAGAACCATGTTGACTATAAGAATATAAGTAAAGAGTGTAAGCAGCACTAAAAAAAGATAAAAAAATTAAAACAAACATAAGACACCAAGATCAAGAAACCAAACTACTTAACAAACCAATCTCTCCTAAAAGATTTAAAGAAGGAGGAGCCGCCATATTACAAGAACTTAATAGAAATCATCACATAGCCATTCTAGGTATTAAATTAATTAAACCCTTATTAACCAAAAGACTTCGTCTTCCAAACCGCTCATAAGAAATATTAGAAAGACAAAAAAGACCAGAAGAACATAACCCATGAGCCACTATTAGAGCAAAAGATCTACAAACCCCCCAATAATTCAAAGTTATAATACCCCCAATAACTATACTTATATGAGCCACAGAGGAATAAGCAATTAAAGACTTCAAATCAGTCTGTCGCAAACAAAATAAACTAACAAACAATCCCCCAACCAAACTTAAAGCAATCCAAACAATACCAAACTTAAACCCAAATTTAAACAAAACAGGAAACACACGAAGAAGGCCATAACCACCCAACTTCAACAAAACACCGGCCAAAATCATAGAACCAGATACAGGAGCTTCAACATGAGCCCTAGGAAGTCATAAATGAACCATAAATATAGGCATTTTAACTAAAAAGGCAAAAACCATACAAACATAAAACAAATCACCAACCAAATACTTACTCCCACATAGTAAAAATATACACAAAGAACCTATAGAACTATAAATAAATAAAATACCAACCAACAAAGGAAGGGAGGCCAATAAAGTATAAAATAATAAATAAATTCCAGCCTGAACACGCTCAGGTTGGTAGCCCCAACCCAAAATCAAAAATAAAGTAGGGATCAGTCTACTTTCAAAAAAAATATAAAAAGAAAGTAAACTAATTCTTCTAAATGTACAATACAAAAAAATGGTAAGAGAAATAATAACAAACAGAAAAAACCCAGAAAAATACCCTAAACGAAAAATAGACTCTCTAGCCAAAATTATAAGAACACAAATCCACAGACTAAGAAGAACAAGACCATAAGAAATTAAATCACAACCAAAAATATAACTTAATCCTCCTCAACAAAAAAAATAAGGAAAAAAAAACAAATAAATAAAAGAGATAAAAAACATTATAGCACAAATCAATCACCAAGCCTCAGAGAAAAAACACAAAGGGATTAAAAAAATCAAAAAACAAAGGAACTTTAACATTGAAGAACATTATAAGATTGAAAATAATCATTACCATGACTACGAATTATAGAAACCAAAATAGACAAACCCAATGACCCTTCACAAACAGAAAAAACCAGAAAATAAACAACGAAAAATAGACTATAATTAAACCTACACAAATAAAAATAAAGAGAAAAATAAAGAACCAACACAACAAACTCCAATCTAAGCAAGGTAATCAATAAATGCTTTCGGCTAGAGGAAAAAGCCCAAATACCACAAAAATAAGAAACAAAAAAATATAATCACATTGGCATTAATAATTAAGTTTTAATAATTTAATAAAAATATTGGTCTTGTAAATCAAAAATAAGGAACAGCCTTTTAAAACTTCAGAGGAAAGGTATTAATACCATTTCATTAATCCCCAAAACTAACATTTTAAATAAAATACCCCCTGATATAACAAAACTACTTATATCCATAAGAACAATAACAAGATTAATATTTACACAAATAAAACACCCCATAGCCATAGGACTAATATTACTAATACAAACAATTATAGTATGTTTAATTAGAGGAACCATGTACAGTAGCTTTTGATTTTCATACATCTTATTTATAATTATAATTGGAGGGATGTTAGTACTACTCATATACATAACAAGACTAGCATCAAACGAAATATTCTCACCTTCAAACAAAATACTAGCAAGATCCCTAATCATAATACCCATCCTAATATACATAATACCAATAGTAACAAACAACAAAGAAATAAATATGCACGACACAATAATAGAAAATGAAATCACAACAACAACAACTGTTATATATAACCAAATAATAGGAATAATAACAACTATACTAGTAATCTATATACTATTAACACTAATTGTAGTAGTAAACATCATTAATGTATCCAAGGGCCCCTTACGACACACAAGATAATGAATAAACCCACACGAAGTAAACACCCCTTATTTAAAATTGCAAATGATGCCCTAGTAGACCTGCCAACCCCATCAACAATTAGAGGATGATGAAATTTTGGATCACTATTAGGAATCTGCTTAGTAGCACAGATCGTAACTGGACTATTCCTAGCTATACACTACTGCCCAAATATCGACACCGCCTTCAGAAGAGTCAGACACATTTGCCGAGACGTAAACTATGGTTGACTTCTACGAACCCTACATGCTAACGGAGCATCATTATTCTTTGTTTGCATCTACTTACACACAGGACGAAACATATACTACGGATCATACAACTTCATACATACCTGATCTGTAGGAGTAGTAATCCTATTCCTAACTATAGCAACCGCATTTATAGGATATGTCCTACCATGAGGACAAATATCATTTTGAGGAGCAACAGTAATTACAAACCTCCTATCCGCCATTCCATATGTAGGAAAGGAAGTAGTTCAATGAGTATGAGGGGGGTTTGCAGTAGACAACGCTACCCTCACACGATTCTTCGCACTTCACTTCCTAATACCTTTTGTAATCGCAGCAATAGTATTAATCCACTTATTATTCCTTCACCAAACCGGGTCAAACAACCCATTAGGATTAAACAAAAACACAGATAAAATCCCATTCCATCCATACTTTACAGTAAAAGACATCTTTGGATTGGCATTAACTTTTATACTATTAACAGTGCTAACTCTAAAAGAACCATATATATTAAGAGATCCAGACAACTTCACGCCTGCAAACCCTCTAGTAACACCAGTGCACATTCAACCAGAATGATACTTCCTATTCGCATATGCAATCCTACGGTCAATCCCCAATAAACTAGGAGGAGTAATCGCCCTAGCCATATCAATCGCAATCTTATTCATTCTACCAACAAACAAATCTAAATTCCGAGGAATACAATTTTACCCAATCAACCAAATCCTATTCTGAACAATAACAAATACAGTAATTCTACTAACATGAATCGGAGCACGACCAGTAGAAGACCCCTACGTATTAACAGGACAAATCCTAACAACAATATACTTTATATATTATATAATAAACCCTATAACAACAAAACTATGAGACAAAATAACAAATTAAAGTTAAAAAGCTATTGACAAAGCCTAATGTCTTGAAAACATTACGAAAGAAGTTCAAATCTTCTATTAACTTAACATACTCAAATTAATACACTATAAGATTGAAAAAATAAAGCACTTGATACCAATAAAAAACAAAAGATAATTCAACGAAAGAGGCAAAAATCTCCTTCAAGCCAAATACATCAACTTATCATAACGAAACCGAGGAACTGTACCACGAACCCAAATAAACAAAAAAGAAATAAAAGCAAGCCTAACATAAAAAAAGAACGAATAAAGGTCTCTACCCAAGAAAATAATACAAAATAACAATCTCATAAAAAGAATACTTGCATACTCAGCCAAAAAAATTAAAGCAAACCCACCACTACCATACTCAACATTAAATCCAGAAACAAGCTCAGACTCACCCTCAGCAAAATCAAAAGGCGTACGATTAGTCTCAGCCAAACACGAAATAAACCAAATAAAAGATAAAGGAAGAGAAATAAAAATCAACCACAAATAAACTTGAAAAAAATAAAAGTAAGCCAAATTGTATCTACAAACCAAAATAACAAAAGAAAGTAAAATAAATGCCAATCTTACCTCATAAGAAATAGTTTGAGCCAAAGCACGAAGACCTCCTAATAAAGAATAACCAGAATTAGAAGACCACCCAGCAATCATAATAGTATAAACACCTAATCTCGTACAAGCCAAAAAAAACAATAAACCCAACTCAAACGAAATAAAACCACTCAAGTAAGGGATCAATAACCAAACCAACAAAGAAAGGAAAAACCCAAAAACAGGAGAAAAATAATAAATTAAATAATTGGAAACAATAGGAAAATACTGCTCCTTAGAAAATAACTTAATAGCATCTCTAAAAGGTTGAAGAATACCAATAAATCCAACCTTATTTGGACCCTTACGAATATGAACATAACCTAAAACCCTACGCTCCAATAAAGTGAGAAAGGCAACCCCAACCATGACAAAAATCATCAATAACAAAAAAATAACAATAAGAAAAAAAAGATCAAGCATATACTACTTGTAAAATAAAAATTTCACATTAATAGATTCTAAATCCAATGCACTTATCTGCCAAAATAGTACTATCACATTAACAAAAACCAATATGATTGAAATTATTCCAAATACCCGGTCCTCTCGTACTAAGGTATAAAACAACTTTATAGATAGAAACCAACCTGGCTCACGCCGGTCTGAACTCAGATCATGTAAGATTTTAAAGGTCGAACAGACCTAATCACTTTCAGCTCCTGCACCGAAAATTCACCTTAATCCAACATCGAGGTCGCAACCCCTCCTGCCAATAAGAACTCTCAAGGAGGATAACGCTGTTATCCCTAAGGTAATTTAATCTTATAATCAAAATAAATGGATCAAAAGAAATATAAATAAATATATAAAAACAAAGAGGAGTTAAACATTATTCCTCCCATCACCCCAACAAAACAATTTTACCACTCAATAAAATACAAAACAAACAACAACATAAATAAGAAAATTGTCAAACTCTATAGGGTCTTCTCGTCCCATAAAAACATTTAAGTATTTTAACTTAAAAATCAAATTCAATTAAACAATGCTATTAAGACAGCTTATGTCTCGTCAAGCCATTCATACCAGATCACAATTAAAGAACTAATGATTATGCTACCTTTGCACGGTCAAAATACCGCGGCCCTTCAACAAACATGTCAGTGGGCAGGCCATACTTCAAAAACTAACAAGAAAAGATGTTTTTGTTAAACAGGCGGACATAAAAATTTGCCGAATTCCTCAAAAGCAATTAACACCTAATATTAAACAAAACAACCAAATAATATTTACTAATTGCACAATAATCACAATACAAAACAAAATAAAGAAAACGTTTCAATAAATAACTTAAATAAAAAAAAATAAATAAAACAACAAATAAAATTTTAACATAATCAAATAGAAAATCACCATAAAATCCACAAAACTAAATTAAATCAATTAAATTATAAGAATAAAAAAAGGAGCTAATCCCCCTTTATCTTAACATCAAATAAAAACTATAACCAAACCAACAATAGATATTAAATAAGATGTATGAATTAAATTCATTTCTTGAAAAACCAGAAACCTATAAAGACGAGTAACATTTCACTACCAACCACCTATTATTAATACTAATGAAACAGTAACTAACATAAGCCATTAACTCCTTTAAAATCGGGAAATAAAAATAAATAATAAAATTCAATGAACCCTGATACACAAGGTACGATAAACAAAATCAACTTTTAAAAAAACAATATACCAAATCAACCCCTCACGGCACAAATAAACTATAGTAAAAAAATTTAAATCAAAAAGATACAACAACAAAATAATTTTTTAATTAAAAATAAATAACCACAAATCATAAACACAAGACAATCAATAAAATCAGATCATGTCGAATTGCACGACACAATAATTCAGCGTAAATGAAAACTCAACTAACAGAAATGATCTGATATCAATCCAGCCGCACCTTCCGGTACAACCACTTTGTTACGACTTATCTCATTATAACAAACTAAACGAGAGCGACGGGCGATGTGTACATATCTCAGAACCAATTATCATAATAACAATCTACAAATTATTACAACCAAATCCAATTTCATACCAATATTAAAATCAATAATCCACAAATACAAATAATAATGTAATCCATCATTTCCACTTAGAAACAAGCTGCACCTTGACCTGAAATACATCAAAATAAAGAAACCAGAAAATTAACATAAACTCTAAAAAGATAATCAATAAACGGCGGTATACAAACCATAATCAACTAAGTAAGGTCCAACGTGGACTATCGATAACGAGACAGATTCCTCTGGACGGAATGAGATACCGCCAAATTCTTTAAGTTTCAAGAACATAACTAATACTACTCAGGCACAAAAATTAACATTCCAAAATAATAGGGTATCTAATCCTAGTTTAAAAATAAAATTTCATAGCCTCCAAATTTAAATAAAGACAAACAAAAACAATAAAAATTTCACCTAAAAATAATTAAAACAAAATCCAAAAATAAATAATAAAACTACCTTTAATGCCAAACACGTTCAAACGCCTCCAAGGTATAACCGCGGCTGCTGGCACAAAATTTAACCGAAACTAAATGTATTGCTGGTTAAAAGGAAACTTGATCAACCAATAATAACTAATGAGAAATACATAATCCAACCTTAACCCATTTAGAATTAAAATCATAATAACGCAAAAACTTACATATAGAACAAACAAAAAATGAACGAAAAAGCAAGAATAAAACTCTACTCTTAAGAAATATAAACAAAGCAGAATGGTGCAAACTCTAAAAAAACTAATATTAACCC